ATTAAATCGCGACAATGATTATTTTCTACTAACCACAAAGATATTGGGACTTTATATTTAATTTTTGGAGCTTGATCAGTAATAGTTGGAACAGCTCTTAGAATACTAATTCGAGCCGAACTAGGGCAACCTGGGAGATTAATTGGAGATGATCAAATCTACAATGTTATTGTTACAGCTCACGCTTTTATTATAATTTTCTTTATAGTAATACCAATCATAATTGGGGGATTTGGAAATTGACTTTTACCTTTAATATTAGGAGCTCCTGATATGGCCTTCCCTCGATTAAATAATATGAGATTTTGACTTCTTCCACCAGCTTTAATATTATTAATTAGAGGATCCCTTGTAGAAGCAGGGGCAGGGACAGGATGAACAGTTTACCCTCCTTTATCAAGTAACATTGCTCATTCCGGAGCTTCTGTAGATTTATCAATTTTCTCACTTCATTTAGCTGGGGCTTCTTCAATTTTAGGAGCAATCAATTTTATATCTACAGTTATTAATATACGAGCAGAAACACTCACATTTGATCGACTTCCTTTATTTGTTTGAAGTGTTTTTATTACAGTAATTTTATTATTACTTTCCTTACCAGTTTTAGCAGGAGCTATTACTATATTACTAACTGATCGAAATCTAAATACATCATTTTTTGATCCTACTGGAGGAGGAGACCCAATTTTATACCAACACCTATTTTGATTTTTTGGTCATCCAGAAGTTTACATTTTAATTTTACCTGCTTTTGGAATAATTTCACATATTGTTGCTAGAGAAAGAGGGAAAAAAGAGTCATTTGGAACTCTTGGAATAATTTATGCAATAATTGCTATTGGAATTTTAGGATTTGTTGTCTGAGCCCACCACATATTTACTGTAGGAATGGATGTAGACACACGAGCTTATTTTACATCTGCTACTATAATCATTGCAGTACCAACAGGAATTAAAGTATTTAGATGATTAGGAACATTACATGGTTCTCAATTTTCTTACAGCCCACCTTTATTATGAGCATTAGGATTCTTATTTTTATTCACGGTAGGAGGAGTTACAGGAGTAGTTCTAGCAAATTCTTCTATTGATATTGTATTACACGATACATACTATGTAGTAGCTCACTTCCACTATGTATTATCAATAGGAGCAGTATTTGGTATTATAGCAGGAGCAGTATATTGATTTCCATTATTAACAGGAATTACTATAAAACCAAAATGATTAAAAATTCATTTTGGTTCAATATTTATTGGAGTAAATCTAACTTTCTTTCCTCAACATTTCCTTGGGTTAGCAGGAATACCTCGACGATATTCAGACTACCCAGATGCTTATACAGCATGAAATGTAGTATCTTCAATTGGGTCTACCTTATCTTTTATTAGAGCTCTAGGTTTTATTTATATTATTTGAGAAGCTATAGTATCACAACGGCCAACAATTTTTAGTCCTAACCTTTCTTCTAACTTAGAATGAGTTCACACTACACCTCCTCATTACCATAGTTATGATGAACTACCTCAATTTACAATTCGATAATTCTGAAATGGCAGATTAGTGCTGTAGATTTAAGATCTACCCAAAAAGGTTCAAATCCTTTTTTCAGAATCTTAATGTCAACATGATCACAATTAAGCTTTCAAGATAGAGCATCTCCATTAATGGAAGAACTAATTATATTCCATGACCATGCAATACTAGTTTTAACTCTTGTAACTACACTTGTAGGTTATATTATTTTAACAATATTTAGTAATAAATTTATTGATCGGTTTCTTTTAGAAGGGCATTTAATTGAAGTAATTTGAACTGTAATTCCAGCTTTTTTATTAATTTTTATTGCTTTACCTTCTCTTCATCTTTTATACCTTTTAGATGAGTATGATAATCCTTCACTTACAGTAAAATCTATAGGACACCAATGATATTGATCTTACGAATATTCTGATTTTTTAGATATTGAATTTGATTCTTATATAATTCCTTCTAAAGATTTAGAAGACAATCAATTTCGATTAATTGAAGTTGATAATCGAATAGTAGTTCCTATAAATACATATATTCGTATTTTAGTTTCATCAACAGATGTAATTCATTCTTGAACTATTCCAGCTTTAAGCATTAAAGCAGATGCTATCCCAGGTCGTCTAAATCAACTTACATTTCTTGTTAATCGACCAGGTTTATTCTTCGGACAATGTTCTGAAATTTGTGGAGCAAATCACAGATTTATACCTATTGTAGTAGAGAGTGTATCTATAAATTCATTTTTAAACTGAATTAATAATTTTGAATAAGAAAATTTAGTTAATTTTTATAACATCAGTTTGTCATACTGAAATAGCTTAATTATAAGCATTTTTCTATTCCTCACATAGCACCAATTATATGAGCTTTAATTATATTTATAACTTTTTCTATAATCTTAGTTCTTTTAACTATAATTTACTTTGGAAATTCCCCAAATACTCCACAGTCTGAAAAAATTACAAAAAAAATATTTTATTCTAATTGATTATGATAACAAACTTATTCTCATCTTTTGACCCTATATCATCTACTTTTAATATACAATTAAATTGATTAGCAATATTTCTTTTTGTAATTGTATTTTTTCCTATATATTGAATTTCAAATTCTAAATCATCTGTTCTTTACTCAGAATTAACATCTTATATTACTAAAGAATTTTTACCTTTATTTAAAAGTTATAAAAATATTATTTTCTTTAATGTTTTATTTATATTTATTTTAATTAATAATATTTTTGGACTTATACCTTATACCTTTACAAGTACTGCACATATTGCTATAACTTTATCAATAGCACTAACTATTTGATTAATTTTTATATTGTATGGATGAATTAACAATACAAATCACATATTTGCACATTTAGTTCCTTTAGGGACACCTATTATTTTAATACCATTTATAGTATTAATCGAATCTATTAGTAATATTATCCGTCCTATTACTTTATCAGTACGATTAGCAGCAAATTTAACCGCTGGTCATTTATTATTGATTTTACTTGGAGAAAGTATAGTTAATAATAGAATTTTAATTATTATTACCGTAACAGCAGCTCAATTTGCATTAATAACCTTAGAAGCAGCTGTAGCCGTAATTCAAGCTTATGTCTTCGCCACTCTATCTACTTTATACGCTAGAGAAGTTTAATGACAACTCATTCTCACCACCCATTTCATTTAGTAGATATAAGTCCTTGACCTTTAACAGCATCTATTGGTGCCTTAACTATAACATCAGGATTATCATATTGATTTCATTATAATTCTATAACAATTTTAACTTTAGGTTTATTTATTCTAATTACTTCTTCTTATCAATGATGACGTGATATTGCTCGAGAAGGAACTTTACAAGGTCTTCACAATTCAACAGTAATTACTAACTTACGATGAGGAATAATTTTATTTATTGTATCTGAAGTATTCTTCTTTGTTTCTTTTTTCTGAGCATTTTTCCATGCCAGACTAGCCCCATCAGTTGAAATTGGAACCCAATGACCTCCAGCTGGAATTATCCCATTTAATCCATTTCAAATTCCATTACTAAATACTGCTATTTTATTAGCTTCAGGAGTTACAATTACATGATCACACCACGCCCTTATAAACGGAAATCATAGTCAATCAGTACAAGCTTTACTTATTACAATTATCCTAGGAGTTTATTTTACTGTTCTTCAAGCTTATGAGTATATTGAAGCCCCTTTTACGATTGCAGAAGCTGTGTATGGATCAACCTTCTTTGTAGCTACTGGATTTCATGGTTTACATGTTATTATTGGATCAACATTCCTTATAGTATGTTTATTTCGAATATCAAAATTCCACTTTTCAGCTACTCATCATTTTGGATTTGAAGCAGCAGCTTGATACTGACATTTTGTTGATGTAGTTTGATTATTCCTCTATGTTTCTATTTACTGATGAGGAGGATGCTTAATTAGTATAAAGAGTATTATAGACTTCCAATCTGTAGGTCCCAAAATTTAGGATTAAGCAATTAAACTTTTATTATTTGCATTTATTATTGCTGTAACAATTAGATCTCTTTTAATTTTACTTTCAACTCTATTCTCTAAAAAAACTATTCTAGATCGAGAAAAAGCCTCACCTTTTGAGTGCGGATTTGATCCTAAAAACACATCTCGAATTCCATTTTCAATTCGATTCTTCTTAATTGCAATTGTCTTCCTAATTTTTGATATTGAGATTTCTATTCTTCTTCCATTAGGTTTAATTACAAATTCTATTCCCCCTATTCTATGAATAACAACAGGTGGTTTATTTTTATTTTTAGTTACGATTGGGCTTTATTATGAATGAAAAGAAAACACTTTAGAATGAATTACTTGAGTAAGAAGCGAATTATTGCTATCGGTTTCGACCCGATCTATGGTCTCTATTTACTGGCCCTTACTCTTTAATTATAGCTAAGATAAGCAATATCACTGTTAATGATAAGATAAGTGTAGACTTTAATTAAGAAAGTAGAAGTTTTTAAAATATTTGACCTGCAATCAAAAGAAGATAATAATTTATTATCCTACTTTAATCTTAGTAGTGTATTTAACACACTTCATTTTCGTTGATGAGAAGAAAAAATTTTTTCCTAAGATAGAAAATGAAAAATCTCGAAGCTGCTAACTTTGAGCCTTGCAATTTTGTAACATTTTCTTTCTAAAAAATATACATATTAAAAGACCTTAGTCACCTTTGCAGCTTCAATGCAAAACTCTAAACTTGAGCTATTTTAATTTATAAAAATATAATTACTCTAATTATAACCCAAAGTATTAAAATAAAAACTTTTAAAGAATTTATACTCAGGAACTGGACTTTTAAAGATAATTCAGAAATATACTTTCTTATTCCTTGTCCTCCTAAAAATTCTAATCACCCTATATCCCCAAATTTTATAATCTCGAAACCTCTTTTTAAAGGTAAATAAGTTATAGGCTGAGATGATAAATAAGGCAAAAATCACATTGATCCTCTAAATCAAACTAAAAGAGAAAATTTAATTTTAGAAAATCTATATGAAGAATGAGATATAAAGAAACCTAAAAATACCCCAAGAATACATACTCTTAAAGTTAAATTTTTTAAACTTCTTGGCAAAATAATAGAAGTAATATCCATTGATAATCAAGATACTAAAGCCCCAAAAAAAACAGAAAAAGTTACAAGACCAATACAAGATTTTATTATAATTCCCCAACCATCTCTAAGATTACAAGAACCGCTTAAAACAAAATCTCGTCGAATTATATAATAAATTAAACGGAAAGTATATGCAACAGTAAGCCCAGTTGAAAGAAATAATATAAATAATCTTAACAAGTTCAATTCTGCCATTAAAGATAGTTCTAAAATTATATCCTTAGAATAAAATCCAGCTAAAAAAGGTATACCACTTAAAGCTAAATTTGAAACAACAAAACAAGCTCTAATAAATGGTAACGAGACTATCATATTTCCTATTATTCGAATATCCTGCCAACCTTTAAATCCATGAATAATACATCCTGCACTTATAAACAATAAAGCCTTAAATAAAGCATGTATTAATAAATGGAAAAAAGCGACTTTTACCAATCCCAAAGAAAGACTATATATTATTAAACCTAACTGACTTAAAGTAGATAAAGCAATAATTTTTTTTAAATCGAATTCGAAACAAGCCCCAAGACCTGCCATAAATATAGTTAATACTGAAAGAATTATTAGTAATTCATTTATTCAAAAATCATAAACTCATCCTAGTCGAATCACTAAATAGATCCCAGCTGTTACTAAAGTTGATGAATGAACTAAAGATGAGACAGGAGTTGGAGCAGCCATAGCTGCAGGTAGCCAAGCAGAAAAAGGAATTTGAGCTCTTTTAGTTAAAGAAGCTAGAACAATTAAAAGACTAGTCAAATATAGACTTTTTCTCTCTCCCAATCAAGCAACAAAACTTCAATCTCCAAAATTAATTATTCATACAATTCCTAATAAAATCAAAACATCTCCTACACGATTTGATAAAACCGTTAAAGTTCCAGCATTAAGAGACTTATAATTTTGATAATAAATAACCAAACAATAAGACACTAATCCTAATCCATCTCAACCTAATAAAATTCTAATTAAATTAGGACTAAAGATTAACAATCCTATTGAACCAACAAAACCAGCTAACAAAAAAATAAAACGAGACAAGTTTACTTCCCCTTCTATATATTCTCCTGAATAATAAAATACTCTACCAGAAATAAATAAAACAAAAGATAAGAATATTAAAGAGACTCAATCAAAAAGAAAAATTATATTTACATCTGTTGATCCCCAAGAAAAAATTCTTCATCTAAAATATATTCTAAAAGACCAATTTAAAAATAATATTCTAGAGAAAAACAAAAATAAAGAAAAAGTAAAAAAAAGCAAAAAAATTAAATTTCATATTCTCAATACAAACATAGTCCAAAGTAAACACTTACATCTTAAGTACCACAAACTTAAATTTTTATTAAACTATTTAGACAAAAAGTTATAAAATCTACTTCTAAAATTAGAAAGAATAAAGGAAAAAAATGTAAAAACAAAATTAAATACTCTCGTACTATTCCATCAGATAAAGAACGAATTCCGGAATAAAATATTCCATGTTGTGTAGAAGAAAATAAAAATAATCTGTAACAAGCTCCTATAAAAGAAAAGAATATTAATAAAATTAAAGAATAAAAACTAAATCTTAAAATTCTACCTAACAATCCTAACTCCCCCACTAAGTTTAAAACAACAGGAGCTGCTATATTACCAATACAATACATAAATCATCAAAAAGCTATTCTTGGTATTATTTCTAACATTCCTTTATTAATTATTATTCTACGAGACCCACTTCGCTCATAGATTACACCCGACAAAAAAAATAATCCTGAAGAACAAAGACCATGTGCAACACAAGTATATAAACAAGAACTATATCCTCATAACCCTCAACTTCCTAAACCTCCTAAAGCCAATCCTATATGGCTTACAGAAGAATAAGCAATTAAAGCTTTTAAATCTACTTGACGTAAACAAATAAATCTTACAGCTAATCCTCCTAAAAGACCTAAAGAAACTAAAAATCTACTTAAAAATACTACCTTACCTTGAAAAAATCCTATAAAACGCATTATTCCATAACATCCTAGCTTTAATAAAACTCCAGCTAATATTATTGAACCAGCTACTGGAGCCTCTACATGAGCCTTTGGAAGTCACAAATGAACATAAAAAGCAGGAAGTTTTACTAAAAAAGCAAAAATAGAAAAAAAGAATCAAAATCTTACTCAATAAGGTACACCAAAAGAAAAATTTAATAGGAAAAATCTATATCCCCCCAGTATTTTCCCAACAAAAAAAATAGAGATTAATAGAGGAAGGGAAGCAAAAATTGTATACAATAATAAATAAATTCCAGCCTGTAAACGTTCAGGTTGATATCCTCATCCAACAATTAATAAATAAATTGGAATTAAAGATCCTTCAAAGAAAATATAAAAAGATAATAAATCGGTAGAAGTGAAAGTTAAAAATAATAACAATAACATTATTACCAAAACAAAACAGAACTTTTGATAAAAATAATTTCTAACCTTATACCCGTGTCTAGCTAATAATATTAAAGTAATAATTCAAAAAGTCAAAATAATTATAAATCAACTTAAAACATCAGAACCTAGAAAAGATATACTAATAATATTTGAATTATATATTATTAATCAACCTAGCCCTAAAAAAATAAAATAGAAAAAAAAAGAAATAAATTCTTCAAGGAAAGATATAAATATTAATCCAATTATTAAAAATAAAAATTTTAACATTTTAAAGCATTAAAACTTCTAATATAATCTGATCCATGAGAACGAACTATACCTACTATTATACCAACACCTAATCTTCCTTCACAAACAGAAGCTACCAAAAAAATTAAACTAACATAAGTTTCTAGACCTATTATAAATGTTACTAATATAAGTAGAATAAAAATTGATAAAACAAGATACTCAAGTCTAATTAATATATTTATTAAATGTTTACGTTTAGAAATATAAATTCAAGAACCAACTAAAAATATAAATAAAGGTAAATAAAAGAAAAATATTGTCACTCAGAAAAACCTAAAAAAAGGCATCTTAGATTTCCAAAACCTAAATTTTTTATAAACTATTTTCTGAAGTCTATGTAATTTATATAAAATACCGGTCTTGTAAATCGGAAAAAGAATTAATTCTCTTAGACTATGATAATGAACATCATTATAATTATAATATTTATAATTAACCTAATCTTTCTATTTATGTTTCACCCATTAGCTATAATTTTTGTCTTAATTTTACAAACAATATTAATCTCTATTATGATATATAGAATTACACAATTTCCGTGATTTTCATATACTTTAATTTTAGTATTTCTTGGAGGAATATTAATTTTATTTACTTATATGTCTAATATTGCATCTAACGAAATATTCAAACCAAATATTAAAATACTTATTCCTCTTGTAATTGCCCCCGTAATTACAATTTTAATTACAAAGCCTAAACAAAATTTATCTTGAGATTCTAAAATATTCTCTAATGATCAATTTACAAATTTAACTGTATTAAAACCTTTTTCTGATGCTATTATACCAGTTACCTTACTTATAGCTTCGTATATTATTCTAACTCTATTAACAGTTGTAAAAATTAGTAAAATAAATCAAGGTCCACTACGAATTATTTAAATTAATGTCAAAACCTATACGAAAAAGACACCCCTTAATTAAAATTATGAACGGAGCAGTAATTGATTTACCATCTCCGTCTAACATTTCTTACATGTGAAACTTTGGTTCCCTTTTAGGACTCTGTCTAGGAATTCAAATTGTTACAGGGTTATTCTTAGCTATACACTTTGCTTCAGACATTAGTATTGCCTTTTCTTCAGTTGTTCACATTATACGAGATGTAAATAGAGGTTGATTAATCCGTACTCTTCATGCTAATGGAGCTTCATTTTTCTTTATTTGTATTTATCTTCACGTTTCACGAGGAATTTATTATGGATCTTATAAAATGTTTCATACATGAATAACTGGAATTGTAATTCTATTTTTAACAATAGCAGCTGCCTTTATTGGTTATGTTTTACCTTGAGGACAAATATCTTTTTGAGGAGCAACTGTTATTACAAATCTCTTCTCAGCTATTCCTTACATTGGTCCTAGACTTGTAGAATGAATATGAGGAGGATTTGCTGTAGATAATGCTACCTTAACACGATTTTTTGCCCTACATTTTCTTGTACCATTCTTAATTTTAGGAATAGCAGTGGTTCACTTATTATTCCTTCATCAATCAGGTTCTAATAATCCTCTAGGATTAAACAGTAACATTGACAAAATTCCATTCCATCCTTATTTTACATTTAAAGACGTATTTGGATTTGGAATCATAATTTTCAGTTTAATTTTAATTACATTGTGAGCTCCATACCTTTTAGGTGACCCAGAAAATTTTATTCCTGCCAATCCGTTAGTTACTCCAGAACATATTAAGCCAGAATGATATTACTTATTTGCCTACGCAATTCTACGTTCAATTCCAAACAAACTCGGAGGAGTAATCGCACTTGTTATATCAATCTTAATTCTTGCTATTCTACCTTTATCCCAAAAAAGAAATTTTCGATGCTTAACGTTTTACCCTATTTCAAAATTTCTATTTTGATCTTATATTAGAACAGCTATTCTTTTAACATGAATTGGAGGAATGCCAGTTGAAGATCCCTATATTATTATTGGTCAATTACTCACAATATTTTATTTCTCATTCTTTCTAACTTGTCCCCTAGCTAATTTAATATGAGATAAAATAATAGAAAAATAACTGCTTGGCTGATAGGAAAGTTAGTGCTTTGAAAGCATTCTATAGAAGTTCGAATCTTCTAGCAGTTTCCAAACCCTTATTCCTTATGGAATACCAAAAGGTGGCTGAGGTTTTAGGCATTAGATTGTAAATCTAAGCACGAGATATTCTCCCTTTTGAAACTGTATAAAAAATAGAATTTTTAAATCACATAAAAGAAAAATCTTATATTTAAATTAAAAGTTTAACGCTTTAAATTTAAGCTATTATGTGAATTAATAATAGTAGAATTACACTACTTCTTTTGCAGTCAAATTGCAATGTTCCTATAAACTAATCATTAAAATGGCGACTAACGAAAGCAAACTTGCCTTTGCAGAGCAATATTTTTTTTAAATTACACCATTATAAAATTTAAAAAATCTCAAAAATTACTTTAAATCCTATATATATAAACAAACAATGTAAAGTAAAAGGTAAAATTCTTTTTCAAGCTAATCTTATTAATTTATCATACCGGTATCGAGGTAAAGTTCCACGTAATCATAAAACTAATCTAATAAAAAAACCAACTTTTAAGAAAAATATCAAGCTTAAATTTCCTCCTAAAAACAAGATTACTATAACAGTTCTTATTAAAATAATTATAGAATATTCACCTAAAAACAATAAAGCAAATCCCCCTGCACTATATTCTACATTAAAACCTGAAACTAATTCAGATTCCCCTTCAGCAAAATCAAAAGGAGTTCGATTTATTTCCGCTATACATGAGACAACTCATACTAATGATAAAAGATAAAAGAAAAAAATAAAATAAAAAGAACTTTGGTATTCAACAAAATCATCTAATCTGTATTCACCTACTATTACAATAAAAGATAATAATACAAGAGCTAAACTTACCTCATAAGAAATTGTTTGAGCTACAGCGCGTAATCCTCCTAATAAAGCATATTTAGAGTTAGAAGATCATCCAGCAATTATTAAAGGATAAACTCCTAATCTTAAAACACACAAGAAGAAAAAGAAGCCAAATTCAAAATCAAAAAATCCTGTTATAAAAGGCATTATAGATCATAAAAATAAAGATATAAAAAACATAAAAACTGGAGAAAAAAAATATAATAAATAATTTGATACTGAGGATCAAGTCTGCTCTTTAGTAAAAAGTTTAATAGCATCAGAGAAAGGTTGTAAAATTCCTCTAAAACCTACTTTATTAGGTCCCTTCCGAATTTGAATATAGCCTAAAACTTTACGCTCTAACAAAGTTAAAAAAGCTACAGAAATCAAAACACAAACTAATAATAAAATATAATAAATGATTAATATCACTATAAATTGGAAAACTTTAATTTCCATGCTTAGATTCTAAATCTAATACAATTATCTGCCAAATTTATTTAAAAATATTAATAATCCTCATTTTTATATAAAACTTACAATCAACCAATCCTTTCGTACTAAGCTGAAATTATAATATCAGAAGATAGAAACCAACCTGGCTTACGCCGGTCTGAACTCAGATCGTGTAAAATATTATAGGTCGAACAGACCTTAAAGCAGAACTGCTACACCCTGCCTAAATTTTAGTCCAACATCGAGGTCGCAAACCTTTTTGTCGATTAGAACTCTCAAAAAAGATTACGCTGTTATCCCTAAGGTAATTTTTCCTTTTGATCTCTTTTAGAGGATCAAACTTTCTTTTAATTAAAATTTTAAAAATAAAGAGTTTTTTTTATCTTAATGTCGCCCCAACAAAATACCTTCTAAAATGTATTCTATAAAAATCTAATAAGAATAAAATTTATAAAATATAAAACTCTATAGGGTCTTCTCGTCTTTCTGAATAATTTTAGCTTTTTCACTAAAAAATTAAGTTCAATTTATATAACAAAAAAAGTCAATTTCTCGTTTAGCCATTCATACCAGTCTTCAATTAAAAGACTAATGATTATGCTACCTTAGCACAGTTAGGATACTGCGGCTCTTTAAATTTTCAGTGAGCAGGCCTTACCTCTTAATCTAAGAGGAAATGTTTTTGTTAAACATTCGGAAATTTTATTTGCCGAGTTCTTTTGTCAAATTTTTTTTTAAAAAAAATAATGAAAAATTTATAATTTATTTCTTTATTTAAATTTATCTACTAATGTTATCATATTTACGAATATAAAAGAATTTATAAACCAACTTCATAAAAACAAAAAAGTAATTAAATCTTATACTCAAAGTTATATTTTATAACACTATCTAATGGCTAATTCTAAGCCTATAAAAAAATTGTATATTTTGACTTTTTTATAATAATTTTAGAGCTCATCCCCTAAAATTTAAAAATGAATTTAAGATTTCTTAAAAATAAAGTATCTCAAAACATTAAAAACTAAATTTTTTTCTGAAGTAACTAGATATAAATAAAAGCGATAAGAATTTCACACCTAAATTAATTTTTATAATCTTTTTGATACAAGAACTATAAAATCAATTTAGATCTATTATTTTCGAGAAAGAAATCTATTTTATTATTTTAATAACCACTAATACAAAAGGTACCTTAATTTAAAAGTACTATTTTTATGTAAATTTTTCACATATTTCAATATTTCCTTCACAGTACTAATTTTCTATAGTAAAAATTCATTTTCGTTAACACTACTAAATCTATTTATATTTCTTAGTATATTATTTTAAAAACTATTTTTAACAATTAGGAACCTTGTATAAAACAAGCACCTTTTCAGTGTAAATGAAATGCTAAACAGCTTGTTCCCATCAAGTACAATTTCCATTACACTTACCTTGTTACGACTTATCTCGTTTAAAAAAGAGAGCGACGGGCGGTGTGTACACAAGACAGAGCTCTCATCAAGTTTAATTAAACTTTACAATTAAATCCACCTTCAAAGATTTTTTCATTATCTTATCCGTATTATTCTTATAAATGTAACCCACCTCTAACTTTTATATAAGCTGCACCTTTACTTGAAGTCTATGACATTATCATATATGAAAGCTTTCTAGAGAAACTAACTGACAACAGCGGTATACAAACTGATTACAAAAAAAAGTAAAGTATTCGTGGTTCATCGTTTATAGGACAGGTTCCTCTAAATGGCTATCTTGCCGCCAAATCCGTTAAATTTCATTAATATTACTAATCCGAAATTTATTATTTATAAGTAACAGGGTATCTAATCCTGGTCCCTACTATAATTTTTTAGTTTATAATTTATTGTTATTTCATAAAATTAAAATTCTACCTAATAATTTTAAAAAAATTCCTTTATACATGTTTTATAAACAAAATTTCGTTTATATATTTTAACTCGAAGCAGGAGTATAACCGCGGCTGCTGGCACGCCATTTTCCACTTCTTCTTAATTACCTAGATATAAATTTCTTATATACCTAATATTTTCTACTGAGGTTCTCTTTTTTAAAATTTTATTATTAATAAATTTTATGCTAAAACTTACATGTAGAACTATTAAAAAGCTAAAAATACAACACGGACCTCAACGATCTCTACAAAAAAAGCGTAATTTATAAATTATATTTATAAATTTTTATTAATAATAAAATTTAAGCAAACAGCTAATTATGGTCAATTATTAGAGAAAAAGGGATTTACAAGTTTGTAGAATTTCTTTTTTTTTTAAAACTTTCATCTCAGAGGACCTGCAAAAATCCAAAAAAGCGGAGAAATTTAAGATTAAATGAAAATCCTACTCAAAAGGAAATCTAAATTTACTACCCATAGAAATGTGGGCTATGTTAACAAAAAAAAAAAAAAATTCTTTTTTTATAAAGTTCAAAAACTCTTATAAAAAAATTTAAAAAAATTTAGATATAAAAATACAAATAAGATTTATTTTAACAAAAATATAAATTTTAAATTTATTTTAAGACCTAAAAATAAATAATTGTTAAAAAATAATAAGGTGCCTGATAAAAGGATTACTTTGATAGAGTAAATCATGTAAGACAATCTTACCCTTATTAAAAAGAAAAGATAAGCTAAATTTAAGCTTTTGGGTTCATACCCCAACGATAGTGATACACTTCTTTTTAATGAATTTATATTTTCCCCCATTTATTTACTCTTTTTTTCTTTTTTCAGGAACTATGATTACAATTTCATCGTCATCCCTTTTTGGTATATGAATAGGATTAGAAATTAACTTAATATCTTTTATTCCTATAATTATTAATTTAGAAAATAATAAAAAAAGATCAGAATCTGCTATTAAATATTTTTTAATTCAAGCAATTGCATCTGCTATTATTATTTTTAGATCTTTATATTTTTATTTTTTTAATGGTTACATATTTTCTAATACTCCAAATGTAATAATTACTCTAGCTTTATGTATAAAATTAGGTATAGCTCCATTCCATTTTTGATTTCCAGAAGTTTTAGAAGGTTTAAATTGAATTAATTCATTATTAATCTTAACTTGACAAAAAATTTCTCCTTTAGTAATTTTGTCTTTATTTTTTTATTCAAACGTATTAATTATCTTATCTTTAATATCAGCCATTGTGGGAGCTATTTCCGGAATTAATCAAACATCTATACGAAAAATCTTAGCTTTTTCTTCAATTTCACATTTGGGTTGAATATCAAGAATAATCTACTTTAATTCATCCTTATGATTAGATTATTTTATAATTTACAGATTTACTAGTTTAATTTTATGTTTATCTTTTTGAATATATAACTTAAATTATTTTTCACAATTAACATTAATGCAAAATCTTAATGAAAAATTTATTATTTTTATTAATTTACTTTCACTAGGAGGTCTACCCCCACTTTTAGGTTTCCTTCCTAAATGAATTGCAATAATAATTATTAGATCAAATTTCCCTATTCTTATTGTGTTAATTTTTTCAAGATTAATTACTTTATATTTTTATACACGACTATGTTTCAGAACTTTTACATTATATTTACAAAGTATAATATGATTTAAAAAAAGAAAAAGCTCAAAAAATTTTTATTTAATTAGAATTTTAACTTTTATATCAATTTTTGGAATTATTCCATTTAGTTTAATAAATTTATAATGTTTTAGGTTAAGTAAACCTGTAGCCTTCAAAGTTATAAATGGGAGATATCTCCCAAACATTA